CAACGATTTCTTTGTCCTCAACGCCTACTATTTCCAGGAATTAGTCACTTCAACGATCTTTGATGGTTATATGGGTATCCAAAGTACGAACGAGATGGATGTTTGTTGTCCCAACCATTCTTGTTAGGCCCGATACCGATAAGGAAAAGGGCAATTTATAACAAAATAACAAAGTTTTCGTGTTGTTGATTCCTAGTGTAGTGCTTCTCCCCCTATGCCGCCTATTGGTACTATTGGAGTAGGATTGCCCCGCAATACAGAACCTATAGGTGTAACCTTTTGTTCAATACTAAAATCGATATTTAAAGTAAATTAAAGTATCTGAGGCTGGATCAATCGAGGATACACGACAGAAGGAATTGTTCTATCTCCAAACTTGACCTTCACTAAGCGTAGCTTTATTTCAAAAATTTTGTTCTTTCTATTCCGAACCACGTCTTTTCTCGTAAGAATGAAATGAGGGCTAAAAAAAAAAAAAAACAAGAAAAAAGAATCAAATCACACCATCTCTATAATAGGTAAATGCCTTTTTTTCTCCTGAAGTTGTCGGAATTATTCGTAATAAAATATTGGCTATAATCGAAGAGGTCTTATCAATAAAATTTCCATTTATCCGAGATCTAGGCATAATTAGCAATCCATTCTATAATTCTTCTCATTACCCCCTCGGCTCGGGGAAAATGATCCCACAAACAAAGGAACTGTACATTACAGAATAACATAAAAAAAGAAAAATGATAACTAAAAAGATATGTACCTTCCGCTCAAATTGTATTCTTTTCGGACAAAGAGAGATAGGAGACTTTTGAATCAGATTGAATTTAATATCCATTTCGTAGTATACAAATGAGCAGAACTATTACTATTTCATCTAAGTTGAATAATCAAGGACTTTATTTTACTATGGATTCTTATAACTCGAGAAATTTGGATTTGGTTATGATCCAAGGAGGAAAAGGGATGGAATAATCATTATACCATTGAAATGAAATAGAAAAATCCATAGTACGATTCATGAATTTGTAATAGATCTATGGGATAGATGATAAGGGGATAAATGATAAGAGAAGTTGTTGTTTATAAATATGAAATTTGAAAGGAATTTTGGATTACTATGGAACCTCGGTTGTGCCCGTACTGCAATAAAATAATATGAGTAACTCGCTATTCACTCGGTTTCTGGTCAATAATAAGATTATGTAGGAAAGATGGCCGAGTGGTTCAAGGCGTAGCATTGGAACTGCTATGTAGGCTTTTTGTTTACCGAGGGTTCGAATCCCTCTCTTTCCGTTTCTGTTAATTCACCAGCGTTACCGACCACAATATATCAAATCAAATAACAATTCATATCATTATTCCAATAGTTTTTTTGATAAAAAACCTCTATTCCTAATTACATTACTGCGATACGGGAGCGATTTATGATACGTGAATGAGAAAAATGCGGATCAAGGCCCTTAGATCTATTTACTTTTTCGTTGAAAAAGGGGGACATAATTGTCTGAACACCCCCCTTAGATCTATTTACTTTTTCGTTGAAAAAGGGGGACATAATTGTCTGAACCCCCCTTTCTTTGTTATGTTCGTTAGGTTCAAGTCTGTCGGGAATAATATTCTACGACTAACAACTCATTTATTTTTAACCCGATCCATTTACTATCTATTATTTGATTTACTAATCCTTTATATTGGAATGAGTCAATAGTCAAATGATTTGGTAGTTCCTCGTGAGGGGACGAAGCAATATAATTTTGAATCAGAGCTTTCGATCTTTGTTTATCCTTCGTAGTAATAATATCTCGGGGTTTGCAACGATAACTTGGTATATCCACTATACGACCATTAACTAAAATATGTCTATGGTTAACTAATTGTCTGGCTCCAGGAATGGTCGAAGCCATACCCAATCGAAAAAGGATGTTATCCAAACGCATCTCAAGTAGTTGTAGTAAAACCTGGCCTGTTGACCCTTTGGCTTTTCCGGCGATATGCACATATCTAAGTAATTGTCGCTCTGTCAGACCATAATGAAAACGCAATTTCTGTTTTTCTTCTAGACGAATACGATATTGCGATCTTTTCACGGAACGCAATGGGTTTTTAAGATCACTTCCGGATCTAGGTCTTTTACTAGTTAATCCCGGTAAAGCCCCCAGACGGCGTATCTTTTTGAAACGAGGTCCTCGGTAACGAGACATAAAGACTCCTTTTTATTTTATTGAAATTTCATTTTACAGAAGAAATCTAAATTAAGACTGAACTAAAGGATAAACAAAGCAAAGCTAAATCTACTGAAGTATTACAAAGTAGAATGAAATGAATTGTGTCAATATCCGGATTTTTTGTATATATTTTGTATATATAAGAAATTAAGACTCCGCTTTATGATTTGTTATATATAGATCTAATTGCTCTAATCAACTTTTTATTCCTAGTTACAAGTTACCACGACATAATAGATTTAGTGACTCAACGTTTGGGGAAAGGGAGAGGAGAGATT